AATTTAAGAGAGACAATTGGTATAAATAAGATTCATGATATCCTTTTTACCTATCCTGATTTCGAAAAAATTGAAATAAAAGGGAACGCAGCTCAATATACTAATAATAAGAAATTCTCAATTTCTAGTAAAAATTTCTTATTATTAACTCGTGAATTTGATACCGAATCAACTTCTAATTTTCATTTAAATCCTTGTTTATTGCCAAACCAAGAAGAAGTAAAAATAGATTTCAAAAAAGAAATAGAATTTTTCCAAAAATTTTTAAAGACCGTTCAATACCATGCTAATCTCAATAAAATTACAAAAGAATCTATTGGAATAAAAGAAATCAGTAAAAAACTTCCCCGGCGGTCATATGAATTAATCACCGAATTGGAACAAAAATCAGGAAAATACCAACAGAAGCGGTCGGTTGAGCATCAAGTTCGCTCAAGAAAAGCCAAACGTGTAGTGATTTTCACTGTTATTAAGGAAAACACTGATACTAATAGTAATAAAGATACTAAAAAAAATAAAGCTACTAATCCCGAAGATCTAAGAAACCAAGTAGCTTTGATACGGTATTCCCAACAATCCGATTTTCGCCGGGGAATAATTAAAGGTTCTATCCGCGCTCAAAGACGTAAAATTAGTATGTTGGAACCATTTCAAGCAAATGTACATTCTCCTCTTTTTTTGGATAGAATAAAAAAATCACCTCGGTTTTCATTTAATAGATCCGGACTTATTAAAATAATTTTTCCAAGTTGGATACACAATCGAATTGACTTCAAAATTTTAGAAAATAAGGATGAAGAAACAAAAAAAGAACATAAAAAAGAAACGGATAAAAAAGAAGAGAACAGACGACAAGAGCAAACTCGGTTAGGTATGGCTGCAGTATGGGATACCATTCCACTTGCACAAGTAATAAGAGGTTTGATTCTAATAACTCAATCGAATTTTAGAAAATATATTCTATTGCCTTCATTGATAATAGCAAAAAACATTGGCCGTATAATTTTATTGCAAATTCCTGAATGGTTTGAGGATCTACAAGAATGGAATAGAGAACTGCATATTAAATGTACATATAATGGTGTTCAATTATCGGAAACTGAATTTCCGAAAAATTGGTTAAGAGATGGTATTCAGATAAAAATCCTATTTCCTTTCTACCTGAAACCTTGGCACAGATCTAAACGACGACCCTATCGTAGAAATCTAACACAAAACAAAAAAGAAAAAAATGATTTTTGTTTTTTAACAGTTTCGGGAATGCAAACAGATGTTCCTTTTGGTTCTCCTCAACAACGATCTTCCTTTTTTAAACCTATTTTTAAGGAATTGGAAACAAAGATTAGAAAATCTAAAAATATCTATTTCTTAGTTCGAAAAACTTTAAGCGGAAAGATGAAATTAGTTTCAAAACAAATAAAAATTTGGGTTATACAAAATTTATTTATTAGAAAAAAAAAAATCAAAGTATTTTCAAAATTAAATCCAATCTTATTCTTTAGCGTAAGCGAGGTCTATAAATCGAATCAAACGAAAAACAACAAAGATTCTACAAGCATCCCTGAGATAATTTCTGAATCATTGATTAGTCAAATTCAATCTTCAAACCGGACAATGACAGAAAATAAAAGCAAGGATCTGACTGCTAGGGCAATCACAATCTGGAATCAAATAGAAAGAATGACAAAAGAAAAAAAAAAACACACAAAAATATATATTAGTGCTAACAAAAAAATTTATAAAGATAAAAATTTAGAATCTTCAAATCTTTTTTTGGAAATAATAAAACGGAGAAATGTTCGATTAATCTCGAAAATATATTTATTTCTAAATCTTTTTTTTGAAAGAATATACACAAATCCTGTTTTGTCTATCATTAATCTTTCCAAAGCCATTAGACAACTTTTTCTCGACTCAATAAACAAATTTAAATTTATCAAGAAATTCATAAATATTAATGAAACAGATCAAGAAAGAGTTAATAAAAAAAACGAAAATCCAATTCACTTTATTTCAATTATTTCAACTATACAAAAGTCAATTAATACTATTAAAAATCAAACAAATTCACAAAAATGTTGCTACTTATCCTACTTGTCACAAGCATATGTATTTTACAACTTATCGAAAATTCAAGGTAATTTTTTGGATAAATTTAAATATGTTTTTAAATATCACAATTACGGAATTCCTTTTTTTGTTAAGACTAATGAAGAGATAATTCATTTGGAATTAAATCATGAAAAACGCTTCAATTATGGAACAAATCGCTGGAAAAACTGGTTAAAGAAATTAAAACGATATCATCAATACAATTTATCTAAGATTCGATGGTTTGGATTATTATCCAAAGGGTTGAGAAATTTTATTTCTCAACACCCTATGGCTCAAAATTGCAAAAGGGGTTCATATGAAAAAGATGGATTAATCTCGTTCAAAAAACAAAATGCTGTTGAGGCCGATTTCTTAGGGAATCAAAAAGATAATTTAAAAAAAAATTCTCGATATGATCTTTTATCATATCAATCTATTAATTCTAAAAATGAAAATCAAAGGGACTCACTCATTTATGGATCACCTTTTGAAACACAAGTAAATAGAAAACAAGATAGTTATTCCAACTTAAACACGCATAAATACAACTTTTTTGATATATGGGGAAGGAGTCCTATTACTAATTATATAGGAAAGAGCGATATAAAATATATGGAAAAAAACCCCGACAGAAAATATTTTGATTGGAAAACTCTCCATTTTGATCTTAGACAAAAGATCATTATTGAGTACTGGATCAAGGTCGATACTAAGAGTAATCAAAATACTAAGATTAAGACTAACAATTATCAAATAACTAATAAAATTGTTACAAAAACCCTTTTTTATCTCGCGTTTCCGAAAAAACCTAAAATCAAGGTACCAAAAAAAAAAAAAACTTTTTTAGATTGGACGGGAATAAATGAAGAAATACGAAAGTGTCCCATCTCAACCCTAGACTTTTGTTTCTTCCCAGAAATTTTGAGACTTTCTAATCTATATAAAATGAAACCCTGGGTTATACCAAGTAAAGTATTTCTTTTACGAAGGAAGCTAAATGAAAATGTTCGTCGGGAAAATAAAAACATCGTTGACAACAAAAAAGTTGAATGTGTTATACCGTCTAAAAAAAAAAATCTAAATCAAAAAGAAAAAGAAATTCCGAAAGAAAAAGAAATTCCGTCAAACCAAATTGAAAGAGATCTTAGATCAGATGTACAAAAACGGGTGAATCTTGAATCCCACTCCTCAACAAATCATCAAAAAGATATTGAAAAACATTATGGAGGATCGAAGGTAAAGGGGGGTAAAAACAAAAAAAAATACAAAAGCAAGACAGAAGCAGAACTCGATTTATTGTTGAAACGTTCTTTACTTTTTCAATTGAGGTGGGATAATACCTTGAATCAACGAATGATGAATAATATCAAAATATATTGTCTACTGCTTAGACTGTTAAATCCGAGAAAAATTGTTATATCTTCGATTCAGCGAAGAGAAATGACCTTGGATATACTGATAATTCAGAAGAATTTCTGTGTTGTAGAATTGATCAAAAGAGGGGTATTAATTATCGAACCCGCCCGTCTGTCTGTAAAAAATGATAGATATTTTATTCTGTATCAAACTTTATCTATTTCATTAGTTCATAAAAATAAGCACAAAAATAATCAAAGATACATAGAACAAGCAGATAGTGATAATACATTTTTTGATTTACTTGCTCCTGAAACTATTTTACCTCATAAATATCGTAGAGAGTTTAGAATGAAAATTAGTTTCAATTCTAAAAATAAGAATAAAAATCTAGGATTTTGCATCGCGAACAACCGTAGTCAATTTGTTGACAAACATAAGCATCTTGATAAAGAGAAGAATGAATTAATTAAAGTCAAATTTTTGACTTGCTCTAATTATCGATTAGAGGATTTAGCTTGTATGAATCGCTATTGGTTTGATACAAATAATGGCAGCCGTTTCAGTATGTTAAGAATATATATGTATTCCGGGTTGAAACGTTGTTGGTAGCACCTTTTTCCTATATATATTATATCCTATCCCTATTGCACAAAGAAATTCAAGTTGTTGTATATACCACAGTAAAATTACTAACATTCTTCTTACTCATCAGTTAAATCCATATCGTTAAAAAAATTGGAAGAGGGAAAATCTTTTATGATTAAAAATGTATTGATTTCGATTAGCTCTAAAGAAAAAAATAGAGGGTCTGTTGAATTCCAAATATTAAGTTTTACAAATAAGATACGAAGGCTTACTTCACACTTAGAATTGCATAAAAAAGATTTTTTATCTCAGAGAGGGTTGCGAAAAATTTTAGGAAAACGTCAACGGTTGTTGGCTTATTTGTCAAAAAAAAATAGAGCACATTATAAAGAATTAATTGGTCAATTGAATATTCGAGAGACAAAAATTCATTAATTGAAAAATTCATGTTGTTTTAAGTGCTTATGTTTTTTATTCTTTAATTTTTTATTTTCAATTTTTATTAATTTCTTTTGACTTTCAGCAATTCATGGAAGAATGAATCAAAAAAAACTTATGACTGGGCCAGATACAAGAAAAGACCTTATGATAGTAAATATGGGTCCTCACCACCCATCAATGCATGGTGTTCTTAGGTTCATCGTTACTCTAGACGGCGAAAATGTTGTTGACTGTGAGCCGATATTGGGTTATTTACATAGAGGGATGGAGAAAATTGCGGAAAATCGAACAATTTTACAATATTTACCTTATGTCACACGCTGGGATTATTTAGCGACTATGTTCACAGAAGCAATAACGGTAAATGGTCCCGAACAGTTAGGAAATATTCAAGTACCTAAAAGAGCTAGTTATATCCGAGTCATTATGTTGGAGTTAAGTCGTCTAGCTTCACATTTGTTATGGCTCGGGCCCTTTATGGCAGATATTGGCGCACAAACCCCTTTCTTCTATATTTTTCGAGAAAGAGAATTGATTTATGATTTATTCGAGGCTGCTACAGGTATGCGAATGATGCATAATTATTTTCGTATCGGAGGAGTAGCTGCTGATTTACCTTATGGCTGGATAGATAAATGTTTGGATTTTTGTGAGTTTTTTTTAACAGGGGTTACTGAGTACAAAAGACTTATTACACGTAATCCCATTTTTTTAGAACGAGTTGAGGGTGTAGGTATTATTCGTGGAAAAGAAGCATTAAATTGGGGTTTATCAGGACCAATGTTACGAGCTTCCGGAATAAAATGGGATCTTCGTAAAGTTGATCGTTATGAATGTTACGACGAATTAGATTGGGAGGTTCAATGGCAAAAAGAAGGGGATTCATTAGCTCGTTATTTAGTACGAATCGGAGAAATGACAGAATCCGTAAAAATTATACAACAGGTTCTGGAAGGACTTCCAGGGGGACCCTGTGAGAATTTAGAAATCCGGCGCTTTGATAGAGTAAAAGATACCGACTGGAATGGTTTTGAATATCGATTTATTAGTAAAAAACCCTCTCCAACCTTTGAATTGTCGAAACAAGAACTTTATGTGAGAGTTGAAGCCCCAAAAGGCGAATTAGGAATTTTTCTAATAGGAGATCGGAGTGTTTTTCCTTGGAGATGTAAAATACGCCCGCCGGGTTTTATCAATTTGCAAATTCTTCCTCGGTTAGTTAAAAGAATGAAATTGGCTGATATTATGACGATACTAGGGAGCATAGATATCATTATGGGAGAAATTGATCGTTAAAATGATAATGGATACAACAGAAATACAAGCTATCAACTCTTTTTACAGATTCGACTCCTTACTCTATTTTAAAGGGGTATATAGAATCATATGGCCGCTTGTCCCTATTTTTACTCTTATATTAGGAATCATAACAGGTGTACTAGTAATTGTTTGGTTGGAAAGAGAAATATCCGCAGGTATACAACAACGTATTGGACCTGAATATGCGGGCCCCTTAGGAATTCTTCAAGCTATAGCAGATGGTACAAAACTGCTTTTCAAAGAGAACCTTCTTCCATCTAGAGGGGATACTCACTTATTCAGTATCGGACCATCCATCGCAGTTGTAGCAGTTTTACTAAGTTATTCAGTAATTCCTTTTGGCTACCACCTTGTTCTAGCCAATCTTAGTATTGGTGTTTTTCTATGGATGGCTATTTCAAGCATTGTTCCCATTGGACTTCTTATGTCGGGATATGGATCAAATAATAAATATTCCTTTTTAGGTGGTCTACGAGCCGCTGCTCAATCAATTAGTTATGAAATACCATTAACTTTGTGTGTACTATCAATATCTCTACGTGCGATTCGGTGAAATAAAGAATTTCACCTACTCTTTCTTTTGAATTCTAATAAGAATAAGAAAGTCAAGTTAAATAGGTTGATTTTCTATTTTTTCTTTGATCATTCGGGTTGATGAATCAAAGCCAATAGTTATATGGGTGAAAGAAAACGACTTTTAATTTTGCAGTAAAGGATTGATTCTCATTTCCTATGTACAAGGATTAAGTAAAAGTAAACATAAGTAGTAGAGACTGTTTACCCCAAGACCTTACCCCAGGATTGGTTGTTTATTCATCACTTCTTGAAGCGGGTTTAAAAGATCGATTCTCTGTAGTTTTTTTCTATTAGCATAAGTATATAAGTATATAAAAAAAATTAAGGTTGAACAAAATTAAGTGAATGGATAGGAAGACTAAGATACACAAAGGATTAGTAATGAGAATTCTCTAAGTTATGCGCGAGAACATTTCTATACATAAAAGGAATTTGAATTGGGACTTTTAGTTGGTAGAAATGATCAAGAAGTACTACCCACGATTCCGATTCAGAGTATGCTCCTATCCGTCGATTAAAAAAATAACTATTACGAACGAAGTAATCTTTTACTTTTTGTAAAATCCCCTTCTCTGAGAAAAAGACAAGATAAATTCCGAAGCATTTTAATATTAAATTAAATAATAAAAAAATATAGCAAACAGAATTCCGTTGATTTAATTCGGGACCTTAGGAGAAGTTTTAACTCTATCCTACAAAAAAATAATAATGAAATGTCCTTATATTTAGCTGTGATCTTTGAGGAGCCGTATGAGGTAAAAATCTCATGTACGGTTTTGGAATAGCGATGAAAACGGTGTAGTTCTGATCGACTAGAATTATCTAATAGTTCAAGTACAGTTGATATAGTTGAAGCGCAGGCAAAATATGGTTTTTGGGGATGGAATCTGTGGCGTCAACCTATAGGATTTATCATTTTTTTAATTTCTGCTCTAGCCGAGTGCGAGAGATTACCTTTTGATTTACCAGAAGCAGAAGAAGAGTTAGTAGCCGGTTATCAAACCGAATATTCCGGCATCAAATTTGGTTTATTTTACCTTGCTTCTTATCTGAATCTACTAGTTTCTTCATTCTTTGTAACAGTTATTTACTTCGGAGGTTGGAATCTTTCGATTCCCTATCTATTTGTTCCTGACATTTTTTTCATAAATAAACCGGGGAAAGTCTTTAGAACTATAATCAGTATCTTTATTACATTAGGTAAAACTTACTTATTCTTGTTCATTTTTATTGCCACAAGATGGACTTTACCAAGGCTCAGAATGGACCAACTATTAAATCTTGGTTGGAAATTTCTTTTACCTATTTCTCTAGGTAATCTACTATTAACAACCTCGTTTCACCTTCTTTCACTCTAAGGTATAAGGTATTAGAATAGTTTCTTATTCATGACTTGTCTCAAGCAAGAGAAAGAAATAAGTATTTTGAATTTATACATATTCACAATATGTTCCCTATGTTAACTGAGTTGATGAATTATGGTGAACAAACAATACGAGCGGCTCGGTATGTAGGTCAAGGTTTCACAATTACTCTGTCTCATGTGAATCGTTTACCGATAACTATTCAATACCCTTATGAAAAACTGATCACATCGGAACGTTTCCGGGGTCGCATCCACTTTGAATTTGATAAATGCATCGCTTGTGAAGTATGTGTTCGTGTATGTCCTATTGATCTACCTGTTGTAGATTGGAAATTGGAAAGTAATATTCGAAAGAAACGATTATTAAATTACAGTATTGATTTTGGAATCTGCATTTTTTGTGGTAATTGTGTCGAGTATTGTCCGACAAATTGTTTATCAATGACTGAAGAATATGAACTTTCAACCTATGATCGTCATGAATTGAATCATAATCAAATTGCTTTAGGTCGGTTACCGATATCAGTAATTGACGATTACACAATTCGAACAATTTCAAATTCACCTCCAATAAAAAATGTATAAACTTTCTGAAAAAATAAGAAAAAAGGGAAAAAGGTTTTGTTTGATCAATCAAGATATTGGCTAAAATCTTTATTTCAAATGATTTGAAAATATATATTTTCAAATTCTTTTTTTTTTTTAGAGGTCTAATTATCTAATTACAATGCCCCAAGAACACTATCTACATCAAGACCCATTCAACTTTTATTGCATTGAGTTTTAATTTTATTTAATTTTAATTAAGTTAAGAAGTATCATAAATCTAAAACAAATAGAGTCTATTCTTTTTTATTTTTCCTGGTCAGGTCAATCAAGTCATGAAATACTTTGATTTCTATCTTTTTAAATTAAATGGATTTACTTGAACCAATACCGGATTTTATTTTAGTCTTTCTGGGATCAAGTCTGATCTTAGGGGGTTTAGGGGTCGTATTACTTCCTAATCCAATTTTTTCTGCTTTTTCCTTGGGATTGGTTCTGGTTTGTATATCCTTAGTTTATATTCTACTGAGTTCTTACTTTGTAGCTGCTGCACAACTACTGATTTACGTCGGGGCTATAAATATTTTAATCATTTTTGCTGTGATGTTCGTGAACGGTTCAGAATATTCTAACTATTTTAATCCTTGGACAGTTGGGGATGGAATTACTTTGATGATTTCTACAAGTCTTTTTATTTCACTAATTACTACTATTCTAGATACGTCATGGTACGGGATTATTTGGCCTACAAGATCAAACCAGATTGTGGAACAAGATTTGATAATTAATAGTCAACAAATTGGAATTCATTTATCAAGAGATTTTTTTCTTCCATTTGAACTTATTTCAATAATTCTTTTAGTTGCTTTAATAGGCGCAATTGCTGTAGCTCGTCAATAACAATAATAAATCATCAATGAAAAAATTTACTATTTGTTATATGTGATTCAATCGAATCGGTTGAATTCTTATTTCGATTAAAAATCATTAGATTTAAAAGGAGTTGTTTAACAATGCTAGAACATGTACTTGTTTTGAGTGCCTATTTATTTTGTATAGGCATCTATGGATTGATCACAAGTCGAAATATGGTTAGGGCCCTTATATGTCTTGAACTTATATTGAATGCAGTTAATATGAATTTCGTAACATTTTCTGATTTTTTTGATAATCGTCAATTAAAGGGAGAAATCTTATCGATTTTTGTTATAGCTATTGCAGCCGCTGAAGCAGCTATTGGACCGGCTATTGTTTCAGCAATTTATCGTAATCGAAAATCAACTCGTATTAACGAATCGAATTTGTTGGGTAAGTAGTATTTATTATATCTTGTATTAACGAATTGAATTTGTTGAGTAGGAGTATTCATTATATAAATTTGAATATTTAAAATAGTCAATATTATATTAATAAATAAATAACTAAAAAAAGAAAGAAATTAAAATTCATATAGTTGCTACATTAAGGTATGATCTTGGTTAAAAAAATAGACTAAATCAAAGTATTTTGGTCTTGTCTACTAAAGCAATCCAGAAATAGATTGATTAGAAAAATTCTGATAACTTGTTGATTCGTCTGGTATCTAAATATATGCTTTGTTTCTAAGATTACTAGATCGAAGTCTTATAACGTTCAAAAATGTATAGATCCAATGTCACATTCAGTAAAGATTTATGATACATGTATAGGATGTACTCAATGTGTCCGAGCTTGCCCAACCGATGTATTAGAAATGATACCTTGGGACGGATGTAAAGCAAAACAAATCGCTTCTGCTCCAAGAACAGAAGACTGCGTTGGTTGTAAAAGATGCGAATCTGCCTGTCCAACAGATTTCTTAAGTGTTCGGGTTTATTTATGGCATGAAACAACCCGCAGTATGGGGCTAACTTATTAATACGTTCTAGAAAACTCGATTTGAACCCATAACCCATTTTTTTTTTTATTTTACCGACAAAATTTGTGCTCATAATATTCTTATGAGCACGGGTTTTTCTGGTCCAAGTATATCTTGTCTTTACCACGAATTTTTTTCCTTGGTTAACGTTAATTGTAATTTTTCCAATATCTGTGGGTTCCTTAATTTTATTTTTTCCGCATAGGGGAAATAGGATCATTCGTTGGTATACTATTTGTATATGCATCTTAGAATTCCTTTTAATCGCCTATACATTTTGTTATCATTTCCAACCAGATGATCCATTAATACAACTAGTGGAGGATTATAAATGGGTCAGTTTTTTTAATTTCCATTGGAGATTAGGAATAGATGGACTTTCTATAGGACCCGTTTTACTAACAGGATTCATCACCACTTTAGCTACTTTATCGGCTTGGCCGGTTACTAGGGATTCTCGATTATTTCATTTCCTGATATTAGCAATGTACAGCGGGCAAATAGGATCATTTTCTTCCCAAGACCTTTTACTTTTTTTCATCATGTGGGAGTTAGAATTAATTCCCGTTTATCTACTTCTATCCATGTGGGGAGGAAAGAAACGTCTGTATTCGGCTACAAAATTTATTTTGTACACAGCTGGGGGCTCCGTTTTTCTATTAATGGGAGTTCTGTGTATCGGTTTATATGGTTCTAATGAGCCAACATTAAATTTTGAAACATTAGCCAATCAGTCGTATCCTGGGGCCTTAGAAATACTATTCTATATTGGTTTTTTTATTGCTTTTGCTGTCAAATCACCGATTATACCTTTACATACGTGGTTACCAGATACCCATGGAGAAGCACATTATAGTACTTGTATGCTCTTAGCTGGGATCTTATTAAAAATGGGAGCGTATGGGTTGATTCGTATCAATATGGAATTGTTTTCTCACGCCCATTATCTATTTTCCCCTTGGTTAGTAATAGTGGGTACAATCCAAATAATTTATGCGGCTTCAACATCTCTTGGCCAGGGTAATTTAAAAAAAAGAGTAGCGTATTCGTCTATATCTCATATGGGCTTTATAATTATAGGAATTGGTTCGATAAGTGATACAGGGCTTAATGGAGCTCTTTTACAAATAATATCTCATGGGTTTATTGGTGCTGCACTCTTTTTCTTGTCAGGGACGGCTTACGATAGAATACGTCTTGTTTATCTTGACGAAATGGGCGCAATAGCTATCCCAATGCCAAAAGTATTCACGATGTTCAGTAGCTTTTCGATGGCTTCGCTTGCATTGCCGGGTATGAGTGGCTTTGTTGCCGAATTGGTAGTTTTTTTTGGAATAATTATTAGCCAAAAATATTTTTTCCTGCCAAAAATGCTAATTACTTTTCTAATGGCAATTGGAATCATATTAACTCCTATTTATTCATTATCTCTATCACGACAAATGTTCTATGGATATAAGCTTTTTAATGCTCAAAACTCTTCTTTTTTTGATTCTGGACCACGAGAGTTATTTCTTTCAATTTCTCTCTTTTTACCCGTCCTAACTATTGGTATGTACCCGGATTTCATTTTTTCATTGTCGGTTGACAAGGTAGAAATTATTCTATCTAATTTTTTTCTAAACGGTTTTCATAACTAAAAAATTCTATGATTTAAAAATCATTTATAAGTCAGTTTTTAGTAAAGAGAATTGAAACCCACACTGATACGAACCATATGAATCGATACAATAGTGTATTGATTCATATGGTTCGTATCGGTTCACACAAAAATTTTTATATGCACCATACTCTGTTGTAGTCGTAAGATACGTTCGTGAATTTAATTCTATGTTAAAGTAAAGGAACCATAACTATGCAACCCTACTCCAAATAGATTGACCCCAAAATAACATATCCAAATTATAAGAAAGCCTATAGACGCTACAATTGCCGAATTTTCGTCTTGTAAGTTTCGATTTGTTCGAGTATGTAAATAAATCGCGAATATGATCCAAGTAATAAATGCCCATGTTTCTTTTGGGTCCCAATTCCAATATGATCCCCATGCTTCATTAGCCCATACTGCTCCCGAAAGAATACCTACGGTTAAAAATAGAAACCCTAAACTAATAACCCGATAACTCCAATAATCCAATTCTTCAATCAATTGGGATCTGTAATAATTCTTGGCGAAAAAAAAAGAATCCTTTTGTATTTTTAAAAGATTCTTTTTTTCACCGATGTATTCAATTTTACCAAGGGTAAATGAATCGTGTAATAAAGAATGACTTTCACAAAAAAGACAAAAAATTTTTATGCTTTTTCGAAATGTGATCACTAGAAGTGCTGCTGATAATAATGATCCACATAAAAGGGACGCATAACCCAATATCATCATCGTTACGTGCATTATTAACCATTCGGATTGAAGAGCAGGTACTAATATCGAAGATTCGTGTATTTCGGTTAAAAGCCCTGACATCGAAAAGCCTTGAGTAAAAACAGCACTTGAACTCGTTATTATGTTTAAAAGATTGTTCTTTTTTTTGAAATAGAGAACTATATGAACAAGGGAAAAACTCCATGATAGGAAGATTAGTGATTCATATAAATCACTTAGTGGAAAATGACTCGAATAAATCCAACGCGTAACCAATAATCCTGTTATAGAGAAAAAACTAACTAGCAGGCCATTTTCGGATAAATGAGATAATTGTAACACTTCATCTACAAAAAAAAAGGTTGTTAAACGAATTAGAATTACGATTGAAAAAATTGAAAAGGAAATATGCGTTAATATATGTTCTAAGCTTGAAAATATCATACAATATTTTTAAAAGTGCGTTGCCTAAATGCAACTCAAGAGTTGAATTTATTATAGAATCTTTTTATTCTTTTTAAAAGTTAAAAGATGACATGCCGCTACTCGGACTCGAACCGAGATGCTCTAGCACTGCTTCCTAAGAGCAGCGTGTCTACCAATTTCACCATAGCGGCTGGTGTTCAACTTATACTTATAATAGCTAATCAAATAGCTAATCAACAAAGAATCATCGAGAATTTAGCAGTCTATTAAGAGTAAAATTTTTAGTTTCTTTTAGGGATTTATACGTTCGTTAGTTTAGGGACTTAAGGGTTTTCATGGGTTTTCGACTACTCTAGAATTGTATTGTAACTAGATAATTCGACCCTAAAATCTCAAGCAAGAGTCAATCAAGGGATAGAACTAAAAAAGGTTTTGTTTTACTTTTTAAATTTTAATGAACCTTTTCTCTTTCTTTTTTTTAATTCCAGGAATCAAACGGAACAAAATAATTTTTTTAGGTTAGCAATGAAGAAAAAACAGAAAAAGAAGACATCCAAACTAGATACATTGTTCCTATTAAAAGTTCTTACGAAATTTTTGATTTAATTGAGTTGATAGTAGGAGATATATGAGTAATTTCTATATTAATTCTTATAAATCTAACAAAAAATGTGTTGATGGGGAAACTAAGCTTTCCCGTCTGGGAAATTAAAAAATTCATGCAAAAAGTCTTTTCTTGTGTTCATTCGTTTGTCAGCAACAAATACTTTTTTCATAAAAAAAGTATTTGTATTTACTAAATTCAGTAAAAGTAAAAAGGGTTGCTTTTTTTTTACTGAATTTAGTAAATAATCTAAAAGTAACGACTAGAAAATAAAAGCTAAAAGAGTAAGTTGAGTTTCATTTAATATTTCCTATAACATTTTAAATTTCCATTCTCTAGTAAGTTGAGTCAATAAAGAATAAATGAGTCAATTTTTGAATGCATTCAGACTATTCCAACTTTATTACTTATTTGTTTTTGTTTGCTGCACAAAAAAACTTTTTGAATTTCCAGTCAAAAGAGATTTACCTAATGAAAAAGCTTTTAAAGCGGTCCAATACCCCTTCTTTTTCCAACTATTTTTACGAATATGCTTTTTTGATGTAGAAATACGCTTTTTTGGAACTGCCATTAAAAAAAAAACTCCTTATTGCTCTAATTGGATGTGAAAGACATGTATTGTTCAAAAGAAGTTCTTCCTTCCTATTATATTCATATATTCATTCGATTTTTTTGCTAATGAATATTATCTTTGGAAAAAATAACATAGAAGAAATATAAAAGAATAAAATCTTGCATTTTTTATTTTTAGTTCTGTTTATTTTCAATGTTGTACATTGAATTTAGATGTGATAAAATACAGAAATAAGAATAAGATCCAAAATTTTGCTTATTTAAATGAAAAAATGCATTTTCTTTTCTATTACCGTAACTGTTCAACTTCGTACACCGTACAAGAGAGTACGTTACATTTTCAAAAAATAGGAATTACTCTGTTTCATAAGATTTGACCTATTGTAATTTCTTGAGTTAAATATTTGAAGTATTTATAAGAAAAAAAAGAAATAAAAATAATAAGAAAAATGATTGCTTTCACTAGTTTTCCTTAGTACATATCTTCCCTTTTAGTTATTCCCCTCAAAGAGGTAAGATCTGGTAAATGGGAAACAAGAAAAATCAATTAGGAAACTAAGAATTACAAAAAACTTTTTATGCAACAGACATATCAATATGGGTGGATTTTACCTTTTATTCCACTTCCAGTTCCTATATTCCTAGGGTTGGGTCTTCTTCTTTTTCCAACAACAACAATCAGACTTCGCCGTATGTGGTCTTTTCAGAGTGTTTTATTGTTAAGTATAATCTTGGTTTTTTCAACCAATCTGTCTATTCAGCAAATAAATAGCAATTCTATTTATCAATATGTATGGTCTTGGCTCATTACTAACGATTTTTCTTTAGAATTGGGTTATTTGCTAGACCCA